TGAATTAATCAAATTCAACTTTTCTAGTTCTATCTCAGAATATCCATTCATTCGAAACTGATCCGCTTCCTTTTCTACTTTTCGTAAGCGGGCCCGGGCGTTTTCCAGCTGTTCTAGGGCCCCCCCGCGTAGTTCTTCTGAATTTCGAATAGTATTCAAGATCCTGTTTTTTCGATTATCTAATAAATCACTTAATGAAAGTAGATTATCTTTCCATTCATTTCAAAACTTCCACGATCCCTTCCCGAACCAAACATGAATCTTTCAATTCATTTGGCTCTCACGCTCAATTACTTATGATACTTAGGAGCATTCCCATATCTTTTTTTTTTTTATGTAATGAGCCTATCCTCTATTCATATTCAAATAGAAAAATATCGAAACTGATCACTAATCCAAGAAAATAATATCCCAAGGACTCTTCTGACCAAACAAATAATTGTCAGCAAGGTTGTTTCTTTTTTTCTTCAAATCCAAAAAATCCCTCTTACTTTAATACATAACATAGGTCATCGATTTAGCATTGGATAAAAGAGAAAAAGGGGGGGTTGAAATACCTATTTTTTTTTTTTTCTAATTTTTTCCAATCAAATAAAGGTTCAAATCAGTTTTTTATCGACATGAGTGTTTTATATCGAAAAAAAAATTCCAACTCTTTGTTTTGAAAACATTTCTGTATCAACATAGTAGTAGAAAGAGTACCATGCTTGTATCGGACTTCAAAAGGTTTAACTTTAACCCTGTTAATGGTCCCACATTATTGGTTGATAGAGAATCAAAGTAGATTTACCAATCACTCGCGAACTGCTATGGTTCTTAAATATGATTTCTTAATTTATATTTATTCAGAAGTAATTCGCGGAATCGTGCACCTTTTTTTCCTAGTTATACCAAAAAATAAAGTGCAGTTGGTTGGATCCAGCTTATTCTTGAAATAAACAACCCGCACACACTCCCTTTCCAAAAAAAATCAATACACCAAGCACTACACTTAGATTTATTGGATTTGTTGCTAAAATATCGGTATTAAACCCGAAACTTCCGGCGGATGGCCAATAACCCAAGGAAAGGAAAGGATCGGTTACATTTTTCATATGATCTCCTCTTTCTTATTCTTATAGATAGACTAATTATCTATATATATATATATTTTTTTTATTCTAGTATTTTTCTTATTATTTTTCGAAATACTACTAAATAGAGTAAAAACTAATATTGATTTATAAATGTAAATTTCTTTATTTATTTCTTTTTTCAATTGTCAATTTCCAATAAGAATGATACTTAATTCTAATATTAGAATTAGTTATAATTAGGTATCGGGTCTTATATCTTATATTAGGTGAGTTTCGAAATATCTCCTTTGTTGCAATACTTCTTTAAAAAAAAAAAAAAAGTTCCATTGAACTAAGAGAGTAAAGGAAGAAAGCGAATTGGTGTGCCAATTCCTTTTCCTCCAATAAGTCCTTTACATAGGTTGTTGTCCGAACGAAATTGAAATATAAATAGAATTCGAAAAAAGCAAGAGCAAGAAATCCAAGGAAATAAAAAAAGAAATATATATGGATTGTTATTTGTAGGATTAAACAAAGGGATTCGCAAATAAAAGTGCTAATGCTACAACGAGTCCATAAATTGTTAAAGCTTCCATAAAAGCCAGGCTGAGCAATAAAGTACCTCGTATTTTCCCCTCTGCCTCCGGTTGTCTCGCGATCCCTTCTACAGCTTGTCCCGCAGCAGTACCTTGACCCACTCCAGGTCCAATAGAAGCAAGCCCTACGGCCAATCCAGCAGCAATAACGGAAGCGGCAGAAATCAGTGGATTCATGATAAGTTCCTCGCACCAAAAAAAAAAATATAAAGAAATAGTTAATGATACAATCACCCAATGAATTATGACTTATTTATTCCATCGATAAAATTTATTCAGTCAAAGTAACTAAGAACCCATAATTGAAATAATAATATTCATCAATTATCAGAACTACTTCGATATCTCTATCTTTTTTTTAGTTCCTATCCACGTAATTTTGTGAATCCGTACCACTTTTGTTCTTCCATTTCTTTTTTATTTTCTTCCGACTTTGAATTCTTTGTTCTTTTTCATGATTTAAATTCATTCAATATTCAATTCAAAATTACAAACGAAATAGAAGGACTTTCTTTGGAATCACTATCTAAATTCACAATAGTAGGGCAAATTAGATATATCTTTAGTTCATATATACCTAGTTAATATCTAAATATCACATATACATGTCTTTCCTCCATAACGTAAACCAACTAAACTATTCGTAGAAACATCCGCAAAGATTGTCTTATAGCAATTAGATTACATATACCTAGTTCGATCCCCTCGTCCCTAACTAACCCCCCCTTTTTTATAAATCTCCTTTTTTTGTAAACCCTTATCTTTATCTTTCCTTTTTATTTATCCCACATAGGTACAATCCATATAAATGACGAATTCGTTAGGCGAATGCTTGCATAGAAACCCCAA